TTATAATTACCTGTTGTATAGTAAAATATGATAGAAGTTTTGACTGGTGAGATTAAGTTTTGCAGAATTTTTACAAATACTTAATTATAAGTCATTTTTTGTGAACTACTAGAATAGACCAGGGTTACTTGGATTTTTAAGTGGAAATAAATAGGTTATTTTATTTAATTGGTTCTTGATGTTTTTGGGGTTTGGCATTAGGAGGGGGAGGGGGGGGTTTGATTTTTTAAGTTTAATTTTAGTGTTGATTTTGCTTTATGTCTATCAAGCATTAATTAATTAACCTTTCGGAGAACTGGATTTGTGGACTAAGGACTCTTGACCGTATGTACTTCTGGATGATGTGCTGACCTTCGGGAGCTGAGTCGGCCATGGTGAGGAAGGCACCCAGAGATTAAAAAATACCAAAGGCCTGACACCTCAGTTATGTTGGTCATGGGCTGATTAGACCTGTTACCATCGAGATGTCTTATTTAAGGGGAACGTATGGGCGATGACGCATTTGATGGCCCTGAAGTAAGAACCAGATGTCTGATAAAGATTCAGGTTAGCTACCCCCAAGTGGAATGGGCCCGGAGCGAGAAGAGAGGCATTAAGTGGGCGGGTTGTTGGTTTCACGGAGGATGGTAGATTAAGGGACCACATGGGGAAGGGGATAGTCATAGGGAAGAGAAAGATTTATGACTTAATGGTGTATGTCTAATAACACAGATATGTCTGGAAGCATTATTTAAATAATTGATTGGGATAGTCATGTTGGGTGGTATTAATTGTTGATTAATCATATATTGTCTTAAAACATTAATAAAAGAGTACTTGCTTATATGCTAGGGGAAAATAGTTTAATGTACGATATACATTAATGTTCTATTGTACTATATAAATTTATGTACTGCAAGAAGTAGTTTAACTAGAATATCAGCTTTGGGTGTTGATGGTGGGGAGTTAATTCCTTCTTCTTGATGTCTTGAGAAGAATAGTTCTTCATTTCAGGTTTACAAGACCAGAGTAATATTTATACTATCAAGACATGGGTAAAGTTTTAATAATTTATCTTCAATAATACCTGAAATTGGTATAAGAATTAGAATAATGGAAAAGTATGAGATAGAGGCTAGTTGGCCAATAATAATAAATGGGTGTTCTACTGGTTGTCCTCCAATTCAAGTTAAGATAAATAGGTTGGCTACTAGAATTCAGTATAAGGTTTGAGTAATTGGGCGGAATATTAGGCTTCGTTGTTTGGATGTGTGGAGGAGGGGGAGTAAGGCTAGAATTAGGATAGATAAAATTAGGGCTAGGACTCCTCCTAGTTTATTAGGAATAGATCGTAGGATGGCGTAAGCAAATAGGAAATATCATTCTGGCTTAATGTGGGGTGGGGTATTTAGTGGGTTGGCTGGCATATAGTTGTCAGGGTCACCTAGTGCGTCTGGGAAGAAAAGTACTAGAGTTATAAGAAATAGAAATATAATTAGGACTCCTAAAATGTCTTTAATTGTGTAATAAGGGTGGAATGGAATTTTGTCAGCGTCAGAGTCTAGGCCTGTAGGATTGTTTGATCCTGTTTCGTGAAGGAAGAGAAGGTGAACGATTACTAGTGCTGCGATAATAAATGGTAGAATAAAGTGGAAAGCAAAAAATCGGGTTAGAGTGGCTTTGTCTACTGAGAATCCTCCTCAGATTCATTCAACTAAGGTGGTACCTACATATGGGATGGCTGATAAAAGATTTGTAATTACTGTTGCTCCTCAGAATGATATTTGTCCTCATGGGAGGACATAGCCTATAAATGCTGTGGCTATTACAGCGAAAAGTAAGATTACTCCAATGTTTCATGTTTCAATGAATGTGTAGGATCCATAGTATATACCTCGTCCTACATGCAGGAAAAGGCAAATAAAAAATATGGAGGCCCCATTTGCGTGTATATATCGAATTAGTCATCCATAGTTTACATCTCGGCAGATATGTGTTACTGATGAGAAGGCTGTTATTGTGTCTGATGTATAATGTATTGCTAAAAATAGTCCGGTAAGAATTTGAATAATTAGACAAATTCCTAGAAGGGATCCAAAGTTTCATCATGATGAAATATTGGATGGGGCAGGTAAATCAATGAAGGAGTGGTTAATCATTTTAAATAGTGGATGTGTTTTTCGTATGATTGTCATTAGGGGTTTCTGTAGTTGAATTACAACGATGATTTTTCATGTCATTAGTCACAGTTAAATGCTGTGTAGAAATAATGAATAATTATATTTTTATTTTGAGTTTATTATTTTTGATTGGGTGTTTAGGGTTGGCATTAAAACCTTCACCTATTTATGGGGGGTTGGGTTTAATTGTAAGTGGTTTTGTGGGTTGTCTTATAGTTTTAGGGTTTGGTGGGTCATTTTTAGGTTTAATAGTTTTTTTAATTTATTTGGGAGGAATATTAGTTGTATTTGGTTATACGACAGCTATAGCTACTGAGGAATATCCTGAAACTTGGGGGTCTAATTGATTAATTTTTAGTTTTTTAGTTTTAGGGTTTTTAATAGAAGTTTTTGCAATATACATACTTGATTATTATAATGAGGTAGAGCTAGTTGATTTTAGTAATTTAGGTGATTGATTAATATATGAAATTGATGACATTGGGATTATGCTGGAGGGTGGAATTGGGGTTGCGGCAATATATAGTTGTGCGACTTGAATAATAGTAGTGGCGGGGTGATCTTTGTTTGCGGGTATTTTTATTATTATTGAGATCACTCGGGACTAGTAATATATAGGATAATAATAAGGATAATATTGACTAGGAATGTTATGAAGTATAGTTTAATTAAGCCTTTTTGGTTTGTTAGAAGTGTTGCTATTTTTGTATGAATAGTTGAGGTTGATTTTGGGATTAGTTTTTCTAGTCAGATAAGGTCTAGGAGGGTTAAAGATGTTTTTAGGCTTAGGTTTAAGGACTTTTTGGGTAAGATGCGGTGAATAATGGGTGGGAAGTAGCCTAGTAATGTGGAGAATGATGAATATGAATTTGTTTTATTTATTGAAAGTTTCATAGTTAGATTGTTTAGTTCAAGGGCAATAAGAAATCCTAGTACTGAAATAATTAGGGCTGTAGTTTTTAGAAACAGGGGTATTGTAAGAATTTGGATATTAGTTGGTGGAATATTATATGAAATTATGAATCCTGCAAAGATACTTCCGTATGCTAGACGTTTAATAGGGTTTACAAGGTCTGGGTGACTCTCGTTAATAATAATGAGAGGGGGGTATCGTGGTTTGGTTATTGTAACAAAATAAATAATTCGTATGCTGTATATAGCTGTTATTGATGTGGCGATTAGTGTAATGAGTAGGGCTCAGGCGTTGGTATTACAGGTGTTAATAGCTTCAATGATTAGGTCTTTGGAATAAAATCCTGTTAGGAAAGGTATGCCCGTGAGGGCTAAGCTTCCGATAATAAGGCAGGACGATGTAAATGGTATGGTTTTTATAGTGTTTCCTATTTTTCGGATGTCTTGTTCATCATTTAAGCTGTGAATAATTGAGCCAGAGCATATAAATAATATTGCTTTAAAGAATGCGTGAGTGCAGATATGTAGGAAGGCTAAGTAGGGTTGGTTAATACCTAATGTTACTATTATTAAACCTAGTTGGCTTGATGTAGAGAATGCTACGATTTTTTTAATATCATTTTGGGTAAGAGCACAGATAGCTGTAAATAATGTAGTAATAGCTCCAAGGCATAGTATGATTGTTAGGATAAAATTATTATTTTCTGTAAGTGGGTGAAAGCGGATTAATAGGAAAATTCCTGCTACTACTATGGTGCTAGAGTGCAGTAGGGCTGAGACAGGTGTTGGACCTTCTATTGCCGATGGTAGTCATGGGTGAAGGCCAAATTGTGCTGATTTTCCTGTGGCTGCAATTAGTAGGCCTAATAGTGGGATAAGGTTGTCGTTTGAAATTATAATTTGTTGAAGTTCTCATGAGTTAATATTTAGGGAAAATCAGATTATGGCCATAATAAATCCAATATCTCCAATACGATTATATAAAATTGCTTGGAGGGCTGCGGTGTTTGCGTCTGTTCGTCCGTATCATCATCCGATGAGTAAGAATGATATAATTCCTACTCCTTCTCAACCAATAAATAGCTGGAATATATTATTGGCCGATGTTAAAATAAGTATAGTAATGAGGAATAAAATAAGATATTTGATAAATCGATTAATATGGAGGTCTGAGTGTATATATCAGGAGGAGAATTGTATGATTGATCATGTGACGTAGAGTCCTACTGATATAAATAAGATGGAAAAATAGTCGATTTTAAAGCTTAAGGAAAGTTTAATTGAATTTATAGTTATTCAATGTCAAGTGGTAATTATATATTCTATATTATTATAAAAAAATATTAGTAGGGGAAGAAGGCTTATAATAAATGAGAACTTGATTGATGTTATGGCATATAGTGGAAAATTAATGCGTTTAATTAGATTGGTTATTGAAATTAAAATTGGGGAAAGGAGAATAATAAAAATTAACAGGATTGAGGATGAGAATATATTAATTACTTTTATTTGGATTTGCACCAAGGTTTTTGGTTCCTAAGACCAATGGATTACTGTTATCCTATAAAAGTAAGAAAGCCATATTTTTATACATGGAAGCATGAATTAGCAGTTCTTGCATACTTTCTTGGTAAATAAGGAGGTTAATTTCCTGTTATTAGATTCACAGTCTAATGTTTTTTGTAAACTATATTTACATATTGTTAATCCTGTAATAAGTTTAGGGTTTATAGTTAGGAGGATTAGTGGAATAATGTGAAGGGCTATGAGTGTTAATTCTCGTGTGTGGGATGGTTGAAGATTAATCATGTGGTTTGTTAATTTACCACGTTGGGTTGTGATAATTATGTATATGGAATATATTCCTGTAATAATAATATTAATCCCTATAAGGATAATGGAGGGATTAGATCAGAAGTAGAGGGATATTGTGATAAATAACTCTCCTATAAGGTTGATTGTTGGTGGGAGGGCTAGATTGGCTAGGCTGGCAATTAGTCATCACGTTGCTATTAGTGGGAAAATTGTTTGGAGACCACGGGCTATAATTATCGTACGGCTGTGAATACGTTCATAATTAGTATTGGCCAAACAGAAGAGTAGAGAGGAGGTTAACCCGTGGGCGATTATTAGTATTGTTGCTCCTATAAAACTTCATGGAGTTTGAATTAGGATTGATGCAATAACTAGGGCTATATGGCTGACTGAGGAGTATGCAATTAATGATTTTAGGTCTGTTTGACGTAAGCAAATTGAACTAGTTATAATTATTCCTCATAGGGATAGAAGTATAAATGGATAGGCTATATATTTTGTTAAAGGGTCTAGAATAATAGAAATTCGAATTATCCCATAACCTCCTAATTTTAGTAGGATTGCTGCAAGAATTATAGACCCAGCGATTGGTGCTTCAACATGGGCTTTTGGAAGTCATAGGTGGACTCCATATAATGGTATTTTAATAAGAAATGCTATTATACATGCTAGTCATAGGAAGTTGTTGGATCAGGAGATGTCTATAGAGTCGCTTGTAAGTAATAAGATTGGAAAGTTTAATGTTCCAATATAGTTTTGAATAAAAATAAGGGCGATTAATAGAGGGATTGAGCCAATTAATGTATAAAATAAAAAGTAAATTCCTGCGTTTAGGCGTTCAGTTTGGTTGCCTCATCGGGTGATAATAATAAGAGTTGGGATTAGGGTTGCTTCAAATAAAATATAAAATATAATAAGTTCAGTTGCGGAGAAGGTTATAATAAGTAGAATTTGTAAAATTACTAGTATTGAGATATAAAGTTTTTGAAATATAGGGTTTTCTTTTATTAGATGGTTTTGGCTAGCTATTAATATTAGAGGTAAGAGTCAGGTTGTTAAAATAATTAGTGGTGAAGATAAGGGATCCGAAAAGAATATATTAGAAAAATTAAGATAGTTTTCATCGGTTTGTCATAGTAGTGTTAGGCTGATTATGCTAATTAAGAAGCTGTAAGAGGTTACGTTTGTTCAGGTTTTTTTTGGTTTTGATAGTCAGGCTAATGGAAGTAGCATTAATGATGGGAAAATAATTTTTAACATTGTAAGAGGTTAAGATTTTGGACGTAATCTGTTCCGTAGGTATTTGATACTTTTACTAATAGGGCCAGGCCTACAGCTGCTTCACAGGCAGCGAAGACTAGAATAGTAATGGGAATTGGCATGGAGTTTATGGAGTTAGAATTTAAAGAGGTTACTGAAGTTATAATAAATAAGGATAATATTATGCCTTCTAGACATAGGAGGGTGGATATTAGATGTGAGCGGAATATAAGAGTCCCTAGGAGTGATAGGGTGAAGGCTAAAGTAAGGTTAAGGAAGGCAGATGACATATTGGTAATTATGACTATTATCATAATCTAATGAGTCGAAATCATTAATTTTTTTTAAACTAATTACCATCTATTCTGTCCACTCTAATCCTTTATGTGTTCATTCATATATAAGGCCTAATGATAGGATAGTGACTAGAATTGAAGCTATAATTATTATGGTGGTGGTTTTGATAGTTTGAATTGCCCATGGTAGTGGTAAGAGAAGAGCGATTTCTAGGTCAAATAATAGGAATGTAATAGCTACTAGAAAAAATTTTATCGAGAATGGTAGGCGTGCGGATCCTGTAGGATCAAAACCGCATTCATATGGGTTTGCTTTTTCTGTGTATAAATTTATTTGTGGGAGTCAGAATGCAATTGAAATTAAAATTAGTGATAATAGACTGTTAACTAAGATAATAATAAGCAGATTAATTACTCTCTTCTGAGGATTTTTCAGAATCTACTAATTGGAAGTCAGTTATATTAATTATACTAAGAGAGTAAGATCCTCATCAATAGATAGAGACATAGAGGAACAGTCAGACTACATCTACAAAGTGTCAATATCATGCTGCTGCTTCAAATCCGAAGTGATGTTTGGATGTAAAGTGAAATTTTAATTGTCGTAGAAGGCATACTGTAAGGAATGTAGATCCAATAATTACGTGAAGTCCATGAAAGCCTGTTGCTATAAAGAATGTGGATCCGTAAATTCCATCTGAAATGGAGAAGGATGTTTCGAAATATTCTATGGCTTGAAGGGCAGTAAAGTAAAGCCCTAAAATAATGGTAATAAGTAGAGCTTGGTTTATATGATTTCGTTTTCCTTCTATTAAGCTATGATGAGCTCATGTAATTGAGACCCCTGATGCTAGAAGGACTGATGTATTTAGTAATGGAACTTCTAATGGATTTAGCGGTGAAATTCCTGTTGGGGGTCAACAACCTCCAAGATCATGTGTTGGAACTAAGCTGGAGTGGTAAAATGCTCAGAAAAATCCGGCAAAGAAGAATACTTCGGAGATAATAAATAGGATTATTCCATATCGAAGTCCTTTTTGTACAATTGGGGTATGATGGCCTTGGTAAGTGCCTTCACGAATTACGTCTCGTCATCATTGGTATATTGTGAGGGTGTTAGTTAATAAACCTAAGGTTAATAGAATAATTGAGTTATAATGAAATCATATTACTAAGCCTGATGTTAATAAAAGAGCTGAGAAAGCTCCTGTTAATGGTCATGGGCTGGGATTAACTATATGATATGCATGAGTTTGGTGGGTCATTATGTGTTATCATGTAGGTATAGACTTACTAGAAGGGTAAATACATAAGCCTGGATTAATGCTACTGCGAATTCTAATACTGTTAATAACAGTAGAATAATAAATGTGATGGTAGCGGTTGGTGGGCTAATATTTATTAGTACTAGGGTAGCTCCTCCAATTAAATGTATTAAGAGATGTCCTGCAGTAATATTGGCTGTTAGTCGGACTGCTAGGGCTATAGGTTGAATGAACAGGCTAATTGTTTCAATAATAATTAATATTGGAATTAATGAAATTGGAGTGCCTTGTGGGAGGAAGTGGGCTAGGGAGCTTTTTAGTTTATGTCGAAAGCCCAGAATTACAGCTCCGGCTCATAGTGGAATGGCTATACTTAAGTTTATTGATAATTGAGTGGTAGGAGTAAATGTATGGGGTAGAAGGCCTAAAAGGTTAGTAGATCCAATAAATATAATAAGAGAGATAATTATTAGTGTTCAGGTTCGTCCTTTTGGAGTATGAATTAGTATTATTTGTTTAATAATGAGTTTAATTAATCAGTGTTGGAAAGAATGGAGGCGGTTACTAATTAGGCGTTCTGATGAGGGAAATAGAATGGATGGAAATATAATGATAGTTACGACAATAGGTAATCCTATTATTGTTGGGGTAATGAATGAGGCAAATAAATTTTCGTTCATTTTAATTCTCAAGGAGTTTTTACTTTTTGTGTTATTAGTGTTTTTGGTGATGGGGATAATGGAAAAGTTTGTGAGGAAATTTTTAATTGAAATAAAATGAATAGGGTAATTATTGATGATACGATTGTAATAAATCATGTGGATGTATCTAGTTGTGGCATATCACTATGGAGATTTAAGGTCTCTAACTTTAACTTAAAAGGTTAACGCTCTAAGCTTCATAGTGAATCTAAATTATAGAGGCAGATCAGTTTTCAAAATGTTTTAATGGAACTATTTCAAGGACAATAGGCATAAAGCTGTGATTTGAGCCACAGATTTCCGAGCATTGGCCGTAAAATAATCCTGGCCGGTTTGATGTGACTGTTGCTTGGTTTAATCGTCCTGGGATTGCATCGGTTTTTAGTCCTAATGAAGGGACTGCTCATGAGTGGAGAACATCTTCAGATGAAATTAATATGCGAATTGGAAGTTCTATTGGTAATACCACTCGGTTGTCAACTTCTAAAAGTCGTAGTTCACCTGGTTTAAGATCATTAGTTGGAACCATGTATGAATCAAAACACAGGTCTTCGTAATCAGTATATTCGTAGCTTCAATATCATTGATGGCCTATAGTTTTTACTGTTAATACAGGGTTATTAATTTCGTCTATTATATAAAGAATACGTAAGGATGGTAGAGCAATTAAAATAAGAATAACAGCTGGTAAAATAGTTCAAATAGTTTCAACTTCTTGTGCGTCTATTGTGCTTGTGTGGGTGAGTTTTGTTGTTAATATAAGTGAGATAATGTAAAGTACTAGGGAACTGATTAAAAACACAATTATTAGTGTGTGATCGTGGAAATTTATAAGCTCTTCCATGATTGGAGATGTGGCGTCTTGAAGGCCTAATTGAAATGGATATGCCATATAAGATATATAGGGTTTAATCTATAATTTAACTTTGACAAAGTTATGTAATTATTTTACTAATATCTCATTGAGAAAGACATATAGGATATGGGACTGGCTTGAAACCAGTTTTAGGGGGTTCGATTCCTTCCTTTCTTATTTTACTTTTACGTAGGCTGGTTCTTCGAAAGTATGATAAGGTGGAGGGCAGCCGTGAATTCATTCTAAATTTGTTGAAGAGTAGGATACTGATAATACTTCTCGTTTAGAGGCGAAAGCTTCTCAGATTATAAAAATTATTACTAGGACAGCTGTGAGTGAGATAAAAGATCCTATTGATGAAACAGTATTTCATGTAGTATAAGCATCTGGGTAGTCTGAATAACGTCGTGGTATTCCTGAGAGACCTAAAAAATGTTGAGGGAAGAATGTTATATTTACTCCTACAAATATAATAGCGAAATGAGCTTTTGCTCATGTGTCATTTAGGGTGTAGCCTGAAAATAATGGGAATCAGTGAACAAATCCGGCTATAATAGCGAACACTGCTCCTATTGATAGAACATAGTGGAAATGGGCGACTACATAGTAAGTATCATGGAGTACAATGTCAAGTGATGAATTTGATAGAACAATTCCTGTTAGACCACCTACTGTGAATAGGAAAATAAAGCCTAGGGCTCATAATATAGCTGGAGATCATTTGATATTCCCTCCATGAAGAGTTGCGAGTCAACTAAATACTTTTACACCAGTTGGAATAGCAATAATTATAGTAGCTGATGTAAAGTAAGCTCGTGTATCCACGTCTAGGCCTACTGTAAATATGTGATGGGCTCAGACAATAAAGCCTAGGAAGCCAATAGACATTATAGCTCAGACCATTCCTATATAGCCGAAAGGTTCTTTTTTTCCAGAATAATAAGTAACTACATGTGAAATAATTCCAAACCCTGGGAGAATAAGAATATAAACTTCAGGGTGGCCAAAGAATCAAAATAGATGTTGATAAAGAATTGGATCCCCTCCCCCAGCAGGATCAAAGAAGGTTGTATTGAGGTTACGGTCTGTCAATAGTATAGTAATTCCTGCGGCTAGTACTGGGAGCGAAAGAAGGAGAAGGACAGCTGTAATAAGAACAGATCATACGAATAGTGGGGTTTGATATTGAGTTATAGCTGGGGGTTTTATATTAATAATTGTAGTAATAAAATTAATTGCACCTAAGATGGATGAAACACCAGCTAAATGAAGGGAGAAGATAGTTAAATCTACGGATGCTCCTGCATGGGCTAAGTTTCCAGCTAATGGAGGATATACTGTTCATCCTGTTCCCGCCCCTGCTTCTACTATTGATGATGCTAAAAGTAGAAGAAATGATGGGGGCAGAAGTCAGAAGCTTATATTATTTATTCGTGGGAACGCTATATCAGGGGCCCCAATTATTAGAGGTACAAGTCAGTTTCCAAATCCTCCAAGCATTATTGGTATTACTATGAAAAAAATTATAATAAATGCGTGGGCAGTAACGATAACATTATAAATTTGGTCGTCTCCTAGAAGTGCGCCTGGTTGACCTAATTCTGCTCGAATTAAGATACTCAGTGCTGTGCCTACTATTCCTGCTCAAGCACCAAATAGTAAATATAGGGTACCAATATCTTTATGGTTAGTTGAAAATAGTCAACGATTGATGAACATAGGTAAAATGGCTGAGTAAGCATTAGACTGTAAATCTAAATACAGAGGTTTAAGTCCTCTTTTTACCAAGTCTTAAGGTGATATTCATGTCGAATTGCAAATTCGAAGGTGTAGATAAATTTCTACTAAGACTTCTACCGCTCGTTTCTGATAAGCGGTAGAAGTAGATTGAAGCCAGTAGTAGGGTATTTAGCTGTTAACTAAATTTTCATAGGTTTAAATCCTATCAATCTAGTTAAGGTCTTAGCTTAATTAAAGCAATTGATTTGCATTCAATAGATGTAGGATATAATCTTACAGTCCTTATCAGAAGTTAAACTTGTTTGTTTTCTTAGAGCTTTGAAGGCTCTTGGACTTTTATATCCTAAACTTCTATATAATTAGTTGAGGAGAAAGAGGTAAAATTATTGTACTTATGATAGTAAGGGAAGATAAAATGAAGTTGGATTTGGTTATGGTTTGATGAGTTAATATTTTTGAATTGTTTATTGTGGGAAATATAGTTAGTGAAGTTGAGTAGATCAGTCGGGTGTAAAAAAATAAGTTTACTAAAGCCATTATTGCTATTAATGTTGCTATAATTAAGCAGTTATTTTTTATAAGTTCCGTAATAATAATTCATTTGGGTAAAAATCCTGTTAGTGGGGGAAGGCCTCCTAGAGATAATAAGATTAGGAAAATAATAATTATAATTATTGGTGTTTTGTTTCATGAAAGTGAGATTGAATTGATTGTTGTGGAGTAGTTAAGTATGAGTGTTATAAATATTGGGATTGTAAGTAAAATATAGATTATTAGATTAAGTAAAGTGAGGGATGGGTTATAAGGGAGGATTGCTAATATTCATCCTATATGGGCGATTGATGAATATGCTATAATTTTTCGTATTTGGGTTTGGTTTAATCCTCCTCATGCTCCTATAAAAATTGATGTAATTGCTAAAATTAGAATAATAGTTGGATTTAATAAATGATAGATTTGGATTAGAATTGATAAGGGGGCAATTTTTTGTCATGTAAGTAGAATTAGTCCTATGTGTAATGGAATACCTTGGGTTACTTCTGGTAGTCAATAGTGGAAAGGGGCTAGACCCAGTTTTATTGCTAATGCTAGTAGTGTTATGTTAAGTATTAAATTATTTGTTTGTTGCTGGAATATTCATGTTCCTAATTGTTTGTAGTTAAGAATAATAGCCAGAAGAATAATTATTGAGGCTGTGGCTTGTGTAATAAAATATTTGGTTGCGGCTTCGGTTGATCGTGGGTTTTTTTTATTAATTAGTAATGGAATAATTGATAGGAGACTGAATTCAAGGCCTACTCATATTAATATGAGGTTACTACTGGTAATAGTAATTATAGGGCCCAAAAAGATTGTGGAATAAATAATTGTAAGAGTGGCGGGGTTTATTAGTACGGGAAGGATTTAAACCAACGTTTTCGGGGTATGGGCCCGATAGCTTAATTAGCTGACCTTACTAGTTTAGGATGAGGTGTATAGGTAGCACGGAGAATTTTGAATTCTTAGGTGTAGGTTCAATTCCTATTGTCCTAGAAATAAGAGGATTTAAACCTCTATAATTTACTCTATCAAAGTAACTCTTTTATCAGACATATTTCTTTTATACATGGGGTGGGGTTCCAGCTAAAAAAATTGGCAGGGAGATGTGTCATATACATAGGGCTAATGTTAGTGGTAGAAAATTTTTTCATAGGAGGTGTATTAGTTGATCGTAGCGAAAGCGAGGGTATGATGCTCGAATTCATAAAAATGTTGAGGATAGAATTAGAGTTTCTATTATAAAGTTAATTGAGTATAGTTCTGGAAAGTTTAAATAGTATAGTGGACCTAAAAAGATAATAGTTGTTAGGGCGTTTATTAAAATAATGTTGGTGTATTCGGCTATAAAAAATAGTGCGAATGGGCCTGCTGCATATTCTACATTAAATCCTGATACTAGCTCTGATTCACCTTCTGTTAGATCAAATGGAGCTCGGTTTGTTTCTGCTAGGGTTGAGATAAATCATATTATGGCTATTGGTCAGGCCGGAAAAATTAGTCATATATGTTCTTGGGTAAAAATTAATATTTGTAAGGAGTATGATCCGCTTATTAATAGGACTGATAGAAGAATAATTGCTATTGTAACTTCATATGAAATTGTTTGGGCTACAGCTCGTAATGCTCCGAAAAGGGAATATTTGGAGTTAGAAGCCCATCCTGATCATAGGATGGAGTAGACTGATAAGCTTGATGTTGCTAAGATAAATAGGATGCCTAAGTTTAGATTAATTAATGGATGTGGCATTGGAAGGGGAATTCATAGGCTTAGAGCTAATGTTAGGGATAGGGTGGGCGCAATAATAAATAGGGAGATTGAAGTTGTTAGTGGACGTATTGGTTCTTTTATGAACAGTTTTATAGCGTCTGCGAATGGTTGAAGCATACCATATGGACCTACAATGTTAGGTCCTTTACGTAATTGTATATACCCTAAGATTTTCCGTTCCACTAGTGTTAAGAAGGCTATGGCAATTAAAATGGGAACTAAGAGTGTTAGGATATTAATAAAATACACTATTAGGGAGAGGATTTGAACCTCTGGGTACAAGGTTTTAAGTCTTACGCAATTTCCTGGCTCTGCCACCCTAATTTAACCTTATCTAGGTTAGTAATTGGACAAATGTACTTTATTTAGATTATATTCATAAATTGAGTTAAGAGCGCTTATTTGTAAGGAGGCTCTATTTCTCTTGTCCTTTCGTACTGGGAGAAATTGTTAATAGATAGAAACCGACCTGGATTACTCCGGTCTGAACTCAGATCACGTAGGACTTTAATCGTTGAACAAACGAACCATTAATAGCTTCTGCACCATTGGGATGTCCTGATCCAACATCGAGGTCGTAAACCCTAATTGTCGATATGAACTCTTAAATAGGATTGCGCTGTTATCCCTAGGGTAACTTGGTCCGTTGATCAAAATATTTTTGGGTCAATAAGATATTTAAGTTACTTTGACTTGTAGGTCTAAGTTATTATCATTCGGAGGATTTTTTATTCTCCGAGGTCACCCCAACCGAAATTTTCAATTTATTCTGTTATTTTTGAGCCCTTGGGTTTATTAAGTGTAACAGTTAAATTATATAATTAAAGCTCCATAGGGTCTTCTCGTCTTATTTTTTGATTTCAGCCTCTTCACTGAAAGGTCAATTTCACTGATTAAAAATAAGAGACAGTTGAACCTTCGTTTAGCCATTCATGCTAGTCCCTAATTAAGGAACAAGTGATTATGCTACCTTTGCACGGTCAGGATACCGCGGCCGTTTAACTTTAGTCACTGGGCAGGCAATGCCTCTAATACTTGTTATGCTAGAGGTGATGTTTTTGGTAAACAGGCGAGGTTCTTGTTTGCCGAGTTCCTTTTACTTTTTTTAATCTTTCCTTAAAGCATTCCTGTGTTGGACTAACAGATTAGTTTTAGATATATTTATAATGTAGGTATGATCTATAATCTGATAATTAACAATGGATATCCGGGTTGTTATACACTTATGCTTGGAGAATTAATAATTCTTGTTACTTATACTAACAGTATTTCATCTATAAATTAATAGATTAACCCAATTTATAATTTAGGAAGTTATGCAATATAGTTAAATTAGTTGAAGATTTATGTTGAGCTTGAACGCTTTCTTTATTGATGGCTGCTTTTAGGCCTACAATGGTTAATTTATATAGTTATTTATTCACTATTTAAGGTTATTTCCATTCCTAAAGAGCTGTCCCTCTTTTGGCTAAAATTTAAATTTACTTTTGGATTTGATATTCTTTTAGTAAATTTAAAGTTGAACTTAAATTCATTTTTTGGGTAACCAGCTATCACCAAGCTCGTTAGGCTTTTCACCTCTACCTAAAAATCTTCCCACTATTTTGCTACATAGACGGGTTGATTCAGAAAATTGTTCTTAGGTAGCTCGTTTGGTTTCGGGGTTTCTAGCTGTAATTCTTTTAGCTAGGAGTTTTCTAGTTAATTCATTATGCAAAAGGTACAAGGTTTAATCTTTGCTTATTTATACTTTAAATTAATCTTTCATCTTTCCCTTACGGTACTTATTCTATTGCTCCTAAAATAAATTTCTTTCTCCAATACTTTAATTAAATTAAATGTTTTAATTTATTTGAGTATAAATAATTATATTTGTAGATGTTAGGGCTAGAGTTGGTTCAGAGTGTTCATTTGCTATGAATTCTTCTGGGTGTAAGCCAGATGCTTTGATTAAGCTACACTGTGATTATTCCAAGCACACTTTCCAGTATGCTTACCTTGTTACGACTTATCTCCTCTCTTAAATTAGTAATTTATTATTATTTATATTAAGTGAAATTTAATTTGAGGAGGGTGACGGGCGGTGTGTGCGTACTTCATTGCTCTATTCAATTAAGCTCTCTATTCTTAATTTACTACTAAATCCTCCTTAGTCCTTTAGTTTCATAAAGGATATCGTAATGTTCTTTTTAAAGAAAATGTAGCCCATTTCTTCCCATCTCATTGGCTACACCTTGACCTAACGTTTTTATGGATATTCTTGTGCTTACTCTTCTTCCTTTTTAGGGTTTGCTGAAGATGGCGGTATATAGGCTGAATTAGCAAGAGATGGTAAGGTATAGCGGGGTTTATCGATTATAGAACAGGCTCCTCTAGATGGATATAAAGTACCGCCAAGTCCTTTGAGTTTTAAGCTGTGGCTAGTAGTTCTCTGGCAAATAGTTTTGTTGAATAATTTATTTAAGTTTATGGCTAAGCATAGTGGGGTATCTAATCCCAGTTTGGGTCTTAGCTGTCGTGTATAATAAATAATTAGAATTACTTTCGTAATTGAATTTAGGTCTAACAATGAATTTTCACATATTAGTCAGATTTTAATTCTATTAATTAATTTATAATTAACACATTTTACGCCGAGAATAATTAGTTTGGGTTAATCGTATGACCGCGGTGGCTGGCACGAAATTTACCAACCCTAAGAGGTATAACTTAGTCAAACTTTCGTTTATTGCTTAATATTTATCACTGCTGGATCCCGTGGGGGTGTGGCTAGGCAAGGTGTCTTAAGCTATTTTAATGTGCTTGATACCCTCTCCTTAAATTTTGGGTAAATGTTTAAGGGATTTTACACCGGTTAAAAGATATTCGCATGTGTAATTTTACCTCCAACTAATTATAAGGCCAGGACCAAACCTTTATGTTTATGGGATAATGTAGTATCCATCTAAGCATTTTCAGTGCTTTGCTTTATGTTAAGCTACATTAAC